TCTATTTCTTTGTTTCTTAATAATGTTTTTGAAGAATTGAATGTATTTATTGATTGATTCATAATCTCTTCCGTTCTTCTATAATATTAACTCTTATGCTGACGAAGCAAGAAGAAAGGAGTAATCAATGGGATTTCTGAATAATACAATATTATTATATATATATGTATTTTTAATATGTATTTTTAGGCAGGATACATCCAGTAAATAATTAAATTAATAAATAGAACTTTCCCTATAAAAACTACATACATAATCAATAGAAAAATAAAAAAATATATTAAAAAATATAAATAAAATATTAAAAAATATATATATAAAATAAATAAATAGAAAATAAAAACTCTGATGAGGTAATAAATAAACTAATGAGGCAATAAATAAGGGTTTGGATATTATATTCGTAAAAATCTAATCCGCCTGTCAACCAGAACAATAAAAGTCTTTTTTGTTTGAATAATCTCTCTAAGTTATAAGTTTCAGTTAATTGAAGAGCTTCTATTTGCTCAATGAATTATTCCCCTTAACCTTTTTTTTTTTTTGTTTGTCTTCTACTTCTTTTGATTATGAATTTAAACAAATAAAGTTTCGGTAGACCCGAAGGAATAGTAATCTTTTTTTTTTAATGAACAAGAGAAAAATCATTATAAGTTCCATACAAGACGACACAAGAAAAAGGATTTTCCACCCTTTTCTTGCGCCGAATAGAGAAGAAGACTAGTAATCCCTCCTAAAAAAAGTATTTCTTCCTTTCATTTTTCCCAGTCTTGCCTTATATTCCCTTCCTTTGTATGTCTATTACTAGGAATAGTATAAAAAGAAATTCTAGACATTCTGGAAAACAAAAAAAAGTATAAACAAAGCAACCAAAAGGCTTTAGATATTTTTTGATCATACATAATTGTATGGATCAACATGAATTCGACACTTTTAACCAACGTGATCTTAAGGAATTTCTGGACCTAAAAATTCATTTCGTACAATTGAACCTTTTCAAACTGTTTCTTTTTAAGAACCAAAAAGACTTGCGCCAAAATAACAGATGCCAAGAAGAACAAAAGACCTTGGACACGTAATGGGTCTTGAAGAACTATTTCGGCATCTCCCTGACCAAACCCTCCCACATTAGGATTGCTTGTTAAAGGTTGATCAAGCTTGATGGATTCACCCTCTGAAACAAGAAGTTCTGGTCCTGGAGGTATAATATCAACCACTTGATGTCCATCTGATGCATCAACTATGGTTATTTCATATCCCCCTTTTTCTTTACGTACTATTTTGTTTACTATACCTGCTGATGTAGCATTATAAACTGTATTGTTACTCTTGCTCCCATCAGGATAAATCTGACCCCGTCCTCGATTCCCACCTACATATATGGGATATTTTAAGAAGTTAACGTCTTTTCTCGTAGCAGGGTCGGGGGAAAGAATAGGAAAGACGATTTCACTATATTTCTTACCCGGAACAGGACCTATCACAATAATATTTTTTTTATTCGGACGATAACTCTGAAAAGAAAGATTTCCTATTTTTTCTTTTACTTCGGGAGAAATACGATCGGGAGGGGCTAATTCGAATCCCTCAGGTAAAATAAGAACAGCCCCCACATTCAAACCCCCTTTTTTACCATTAGCAAGAACTTGTTTCACTTGCATATCATAAGGGATTCGAACAATTGCTTCAAATACAGTATCGGGAAGCACAGCTTGCGGAACTTCAATATCCACGGGTTTATTAGCTAAATGGCAATTGGCACATACAATTCGTCCAGTTGCTTCTCGTGGGTTTTCATAACCCTGCTGCGCAAAAATGGGATATGCATTTGAAATAGATGCCTGAGTTATTACATATATCATGATTGATACAGAAATAAATCGAACCATCTCTTCCTTTATCCAAGAAAAAGTATTTTTTTTTTGCATGTCCAATCATTGATCCTGGAATTTCTACAATAAATTAGATAGGTAACTAGTGTTGTTCCCTATACACGAATCTGTCCTTGTACTGAAATAATTGTACCGAAATATAATATGGGATGAATACCTTGAGCAGATAAAAGTATAAAGAATTAAGTAAGATTGAAAACGCTTTCTTTATACAAGAAGAGGGATTCTGATTTGATTGATATAATCAAATCAAATAAATTCTTCATTCATTCATTGAATGATAAATGACTACAAGCGAGGGAGATACACGATTTAAATAATGGAAGATCCAATATTTCACAATTGTATCTAGAATAACTGGAAAAGTGGAAACAAGACCAGATATAATTTGATCATTATGATCCAATCCAAAATCATTGTAGACCGAGCCAATCATTAGTTCCCAGCCGTGGGTTGAATGAAATCCAATCCATAAATCAGTAACTAAAAGAATCGAAAAAGCTTTTATTGTATCACTTAAGTTATAGAGGAATTCTTGAACCCAACAATTAAGAATGACAAGTTCTTCATTACTCAGAATAAAATAACCACTTAGAATAGCGAAACAAATTATATTTGTCGAGAAATGTAAAATGATATGGAGATCATATTCATTTTGTGTTTTGACCAATTGTACCGTTTCTTCGTGTATTCCGATCTGAAGTTTTTGTGTATGTGTTTCCGGGTACTCCTTTAGCATTTCGTCTAATAGGAATAGTTCTTCTAATTCTATGAATTTTTCTAGAACATTTTTCTCTTGAATATGATTAAAAAAAGTTTCGGATTGTCTGGTATTCCACCAATTAGTAACCCAAGGTTCCAGACATTTATTAAATGAGAGAGAGACCCACCAGGGCAAAAATACTATAGATACAAGATATAGGAGGGAGGCCAATGCTTTCTGTTTTTTCATTTTTTTTTTTCAAAATACTTCAATTGGTACACGCAAGAAGTAGGCCAATTCCGCAGCTTTTTGTTCAATTTCTCGTGGAGTAAAATTCTCATCAGTACGAGTCAAGGGAATAGCTCCTTGACCTCTGATTTCCATATAAAGGACACGACGAGGATAAAGACCCTCTTTAACCTCTATTCTGATAGATTGGATATCTTTCATAAGGAAGCGAAGGAAAATGCGACGATTTTTTCCAGGGAATCCCCAACGAAAAATACACACTATTCCTTCTTTTCTATCGAATCTGTCATAACCACTACCTACATTCCACGAAATAGTGCACCACAAATAGGAGCTAATGAATAGACCTGCGATCCCATAGAAAGACATCACGATCCCTTGTGGAAAAAAAATGATTTGCTGAGATGGAAATACGGATATCAAATTCCTACCAAGATAACTGGAAGTTCCAACCACTAAGAATCCTAGTGAACCTAAAAAAAGGATAGAGGCCCAGCAAAAATTACTTGTTTTTCGAGACCCCGTTATAAGTTCTATCCATATATGTTCTGATCGCCAGTTCATACTATAACTATACTAGATCCGGTTGCATTCGATTGGAATTGAGGGAATGGAATGACATGAACCAAAAAATTGGACTACTTTACCTTTTTTGATTCCAAAGTAACTTTCATCAACTAGCAGTATTTTGCTGTGAAATGCTAGGAGTAATTGGTTAGATACATTGACTTTCCATTTAATAAGAAAAACTTCGCGGATCCTTTTTAACCGGCGATATCAGCATTTACATGACATGTATTTTTGCGGATATAATGTATCCGCATGCATATGCATAATAGTTCTTTCGTTTGCGTATTAGAAAAGGGCCGCATATCATACATACTGTATTATTTACACAAAATAAATATCTGTATTAGCATCCCGCGTTGAAATAAATTGAAAATTTTGGTCACACGGAGCCTAGACAATCTTATTTTTTTGGACATGAAGAAATAAAGAAGCCATTGCAATTGCCGGAAATACTAGGCCCACTAAAGGCACAAAAATAGAGGGTAAGTTAATATCTGTCATAGAATGAGTGCCTCAATTTTATATTTCTATCTAAATATTTATATCTATTAGATAGATATCTTATGATATATCTAATAGGAGTAATATATACTATATTATTTTATTATATATACGATATAATATTATATTAAAATAGAAAAATAATAAATAATTTAGAAAAGAAATGAAATAGAAATTAAGATATATATATAATGAATAAAAAGATATAATAAATAAAAAGATTGATTATATATATTTAGTTGGAAACAAAGGAAACCCAAATTCTAAAAATCATTAAATATTTTAATTTGAAATTTACGTAAGTAATTTAAGTAAGTATATAGAATAAGTATATAGAATAAATTCTAATTCAAAATAATATAAATTTACTTAAATTAATAAAATAAATTTTAAAATTTTATTAGTTATTAGAAAGTAATTTTATTAAATTAATTATTTTTTAAATTAATTATTTTATTATTAAATTAATTATTTTATTATTAATAAAATATTAATCAATAATAGAAAAAGTTCAAACAAAGTAATAAAAATTTCAAAGAAATCAAAATCATTTAAAAAATAATAATTAATTTACTAACCTAACTCTAACTTAAAAAAAAAAAAAAGAAACAAAATTAATTAAAAATAAAAACGTAATTATTGATGAATATGAATATTAATTAAAGGTAATATATATATATATATATATGTTAAAAATAAGTATATGTTAAAAATAAGAAAAATATGTTAAAAATAAGAAAAATGAAGTTAAGCAGAAGAAAATAAGTTAAGTGGAAAAAGAAATAATGTAGAACAAAATTTAGCGTGCCTATTTCCCTTTCTTTTCCCTTTGTTTTCTTTTTACGAATATGGGTGAGAATCAAACTTCCTCTTCTCTTCCATCCTTAATCTTCTTTTGATCTTCCTTTTGTAATCTTTTTCTATTTATTAAAGTAAAGAGTTTTTTATGAGTTCACGACTCTAACTAATCCGATTCTACAAATAAGGATTCATAGTAAAAATTGGGGGTTATGTATAAATATTGAAATAACTTCTCCGTGTTTTATTCTTTTATTTATTTCTACTTCGATCGATTTTACATACTACACATTTTGGATTATTGTATATTAATTTAATATGTATTAAGTGTAAGAAAGAAGAGCAAGGCCAGAAAAAAAAAAAAAGAATTTTCTCCAATTCGAATTCCTGGAAAGGATAAATTCATTCTTTTATCCTGTTAATAGATGGACTGGTTCGTGATTACTAATCATAAATAGAGGTAGAATAAAAAAATAGATCTGGAGGAAAAAATAATAATTTTTCTAAACTTATGTCACCAAAGAAAACACCATTCCTAATAGTTTTTTGATTAAGATGAACCAAATAAAATAACTGAATGTAGTGCTATACTTTCATTTTTTAATTTTGACTTAAGGGAAAGAAACCGTGGAGCTGAAATAACTCAGCCAGAACGCCTTTTAAAAGATTACGTGGTACAATTGGGTCGAATAAGCCTTTATGGAATAAATACTCAGCCGCTTGTGAACCTTCTGGTACTGTCTTATTCAATGTTTGTTCAATTACTCTTTTACCGGCAAATGCAATGTAGGCATTAGGTTCAGCAATAATTACATCCCCCAACATACCAAAACTGGCAGTTACTCCACCTGTTGTAGGAGATGTAAGAATTGATACATAGAATAACTTTTTATCTGATTGATAATTATATGAAGCAGAAGATATTTTAGCCATTTGCATCAAGCTCAAACTTCCTTCTTGCATGCGCGCTCCTCCAGAAGCACATACAATAATGACAGGTAGGCATCGATTAGTAGCATATTCGATCAAACGAGTAATTTTCTCGCCTACTACGGATCCCATACTACCTCCCATAAACTGAAAATCCATAACCCCAATTGCTATAGGAATACCGTTTAGTCGACCTACGCCTGTTTGAACAGCTTCAGTTAACCCTGTTTTTCTTTGATAAGAATCGATACGGTCTCTATATGGTTCCTCTTCTGAATGAAATTCAATGGGGTCCATAGAAACCATATCCTCATCCATAGGATTCCAAGTTCCCGGATCAATCAAAAGTTCGATTCTATCTGAACTATTCATTTTCAAATGATACCCACACTGTTCACAAATATTCATTTTTGACCTAAAAAATTGTTTATAATTTAATCCATAACAATTTTCGCATTGAACCCATAAATGTCTGTATTTTTTATTTATATCGAAATCAGTAGATCTTCCTCTTATATTGAAATTTTTTTCATTATTACTAGTTCTTATACTAGAACTTCTACTTTCACTACTACTTATATTTTCAGTACAAATAAAACTATAAATGGAACTGTCACTGTAATTATCAGTACTACCCGAAATAGAACTATTAATACTCATTTCAAAACGAAGATAATTATCAATGCAACTATTAATGTGATTATTCCAACTAGATTGAGTATCATACATGTAATGATAATAGTGGTAATTCTTTCTCTTAGACCCACTATTCAAATAATTAGAAATAGAAAAAAAACTTTCTAGTTCATTCTGAAAAGAACTATCATTTTCAATCTCAAAAATCTGATTTTCAATATCAAAATAGACAAAATAACTATCCCCATTACTATCCCTAACTAAAAAAGTCTCATCAGAGATCAAACTCCAAATATCCCTAACATCAAATAAATAATCAACATTAGTGAAACTAGAATTATCACTACGATTCCAATTAGGAATCTTTTTATTCGTATCATTTCGAATAGGTTCTTCACTTCGACTGGTATGCCCAATACCATCAACACTATCCATTGATTTACTTAACACACACCTATGCTCTAACTTCCCGTTGGACAACCTCGAATTGAACCACCATTTTTTCATAGAGTCTTCCTGCTCCCTATTTGATGAAAATACAATAGATGAATAGTCATTCAATAGATGTTTATTCAATGAATAAAATAATCTATCTATTTTATTTTACTATTTTATTCTCTATCAGGAATTAAGCATATGAATCCGAGCGTTAGGGTTGTTTATTAATAAGCGGGTGTGATTTTCTTTTTTGAAAATCCTAGGTATTACTTGAATACATATTTTTGAATATATATTGATAGAATCTTTTTCTCAATTTTAAAATTGAAAGACGCAGCCTTCTTTCATGTAATGTACAAAAAAATTCTGATCGAAAAAAGAAAAAATTGTTTCTTCCTAGAAATAAAAAATTCGTTCTCGTATAATGCAAAATGCAATTTTTATTTCATTTCAACATGGAACGAAAAAGACAATATATATAGGATAGGGAAAAGGAAAGGAAGCCTTCCTTCCGTCTATGACTTGAAACTAAAAAATATAAATAAAGACTCTACCTACCCGTCCCATGGATCCAAAGGATTAATTATGGATCGCATAAACAAAAAAATAAAATAAAAAAAAGTATTGAGTTGTTTAGTCTAGTCTTCGATCTTATTTTTTATTTAGATCTTATATATATGGCTAACTAAGTGGGTAAGGTATCCAGATATAAAAAATATATGCAAATAAATAGGATGCTCATTTTTTCTTTTTTATTATTCGGCTCAATCTTTTTTTAGAAAAAGATTGGGCCGAATTTAATTGCAATCAATTAGGAGAACAAACAGGAATTACTGAATTATGCACACTTATATTTTCTCTTTATTTATCTAGCTTATCTACAGGTTCGAATTCAAATTTGATCTCTTTCCATACTTCACAAGCAGCCGCAAGTTCAGGGCTCCATTTGCCAGCTTCACGGATAATTTCAACACCTTCGCGAGCAAGGTCACGTCCCTCATTACGAGCTTGTACACATGCTTCTAAAGCCACACGATTAGCTACTGCACCTGGAGCATTACCCCAAGGATGTCCTAAAGTTCCGCCACCAAACTGTAGTACAGAGTCATCCCCAAAGATTTCAGTCAGGGCAGGCATATGCCAAACATGAATACCCCCGGAAGCCACAGGAATAACACCTGGCATAGAAACCCAATCTTGAGTGAAGAAAATACCGCGACTTCTGTCTTTTTCAATAAAATCGTCACGTAATAAATCAACAAAACCTAAAGTCATCTCACGTTCCCCTTCCAGTTTACCTACTACTGTACCAGCGTGAATATGATCTCCACCAGACATACGTAATGCTTTAGCTAGTACACGGAAATGCATACCATGATTTTTCTGTCTATCAATAACTGCATGCATTGCGCGGTGGATGTGAAGAAGTAGGCCGTTGTCACGGCAATAATGAGCCAAACTAGTATTTGCAGTGAATCCCCCAGTTAAGTAGTCATGCATTACGATAGGAACTCCTAATTCTCTAGCAAACTGGGCCCTTTTAATCATTTCTTCACATGTACCTGCAGTAGCATTCAAGTAATGCCCTTTGATTTCACCGGTTTCAGCTTGCGCTTTATAAATAGCTTCGGCACAAAATACGAAACGGTCTCTCCAACGCATAAATGGCTGTGAGTTCACGTTTTCATCATCTTTGGTAAAATCAAGTCCACCACGTAAACATTCATAAACCGCTCTACCATAGTTCTTTGCGGATAATCCCAATTTAGGTTTAATAGTACATCCCAATAGAGGACGACCATACTTGTTCAACTTATCTCTTTCAACCTGGATACCGTGAGGTGGGCCTTGGAAAGTCTTGGAATAAGCAGGGGGAATTCGCAAATCCTCCAAACGTAGAGCTCGTAGGGCTTTGAAACCAAATACATTACCTACAATGGAAGTAAACATGTTAGTAACAGAACCTTCTTCAAAAAGGTCTAAAGGATAAGCTACATAAGCAATATATTGACTATCTTCCCCAGGAACAGACTCAATGTGGTAGCATCGTCCTTTGTAACGATCAAGACTGGTAAGTCCATCAGTCCACACAGTTGTCCATGTACCAGTAGAAGATTCCGCAGCTACCGCAGCCCCTGCTTCTTCAGGCGGAACTCCGGGTTGAGGAGTTACTCGGAATGCTGCCAAGATATCAGTATCTTTGGTTTCGTATTCAGGAGTATAATAAGTCAATTTGTAATCTTTAACACCTGCTTTAAATCCAACACTTGCTTTAGTCTCTGTTTGTGGTGACATAAGTCCCTCCCTACAACTCATGAATTAAGAATTCTCACAATGACAAGGTCTACTCGATATGGATTAGGCGTGAATGAAAAAAAAAATCTTTCAAAAAAAATTCAACTAAACTAATATTATCAACTAATTGAAATGTTATGTTAAAATGAAATGGTTCGTTATTAGACCATGTATTTGATTCATCAATCAAATACATCATTATTGTATACTCTTTGATATATATGGCGCAACCCAATCTTTGTTTTGAAAGTTTCTAATTGTTAAATTTTGACTTTTTTATCTAAAGTCTAAATATCTAAATACTAACAAGAATTCCCCCTTGACAGTGATATATGTTGTATATGTAAATCCTAGATAGATATAAAAATAGACATAATTTTTCCATGAAAGGATATAAAGAAAGACTAGGCGGACATAACATATAAATTAAAAACTATTTATTCCAAAAAAGAAAGAACAGCAAACAATGAGATCAAAATAATGAATGAAAAACGAAATCGAGTTCGGGTTCGAATTCCATAATTCCATAGATAATATAATATGGATACTATATTCTATAATGATAGAAAACTGAAAGAAACTTATTCATGATTTGATCTACTATTTTATATTATTATTATTTTATATTTTTTTTTTTTTTCAAAATAAAATTAGTTGAACTTGAAAATTGACTCATTCGATGAGTAAACAATTGAATCGTATTTGCTTGGGTGGTACTAACTAAATCGAGTGCTAACTCTCATTTATTTTTTATTGAATTAACTGATCAACCTGTTATCGGACATTTTTTTATTTTAGATTTGGCACTATTCCAAAAAAAATTTCGACATATTTCACTTTATCTTTATTATAATTATGACAATCAATCCTACCCCTTCTAGTCCTGTGGTTTCCGCATTTGAAGAAAAAAACCTAGGGCGTGTCGCTCAAATTATTGGCCCAGTACTGGATGTCGTTTTTCCTCCGGGCAAGATGCCTAATATTTATAACG